TACAAATTTCATTGTAAATGTGAAATATTTATACAAATGTGGGAGAGATCAAGACAATGCAGCAGGATCGTTTAGCTGATTGGCTAGTCAAGCATGAGTTAGTTCATAGATCTTTGGGCTTCGATTACCGAGGAATAGAGACTCTACAAATAAAAACCGAGGATTGGGACTCCATTGCTGTCATTTCATATGTATATGGTTATAATTATTTACGCTCTCAGTGTGCCTATGATGTAGCACCAGGCGGATTTTTAGCTAGTGTGTATCATCTTACGAGAATACAGTATGGTATAGATAAACCAGAAGAGGTATGCATAAAAGTATTTGCTCCAAGGAATAATCCTAGAATCCCGTCTGTTTTCTGGATTTGGAGAAGTGCTGATTTTCAAGAACGCGAATCTTATGATATGTTGGGAATCTCTTATGATAATCATCCACGCCTTAAACGTATCTTAATGCCGGAAAGTTGGATAGGCTGGCCTTTACGTAAGGATTATATTACCCCAAATTTCTATGAAATACAAGATGCTCATTGAATGATAAGAAACAAATGTTCACTTATACGACACGACTCCAGATTTCATTCAAGTCAAGGAATTTACGTTCCGTTTTAGATGAAAGAGAATAACTACTGGACTATAATTCGTATTATGGATAGGCTAAGCTAAAAAGGGCTTGATTGATATTACCCAATTAATTTGGAAAATATCATATTCATTTCGTTCGTATGAGCAGAAAAAATAGGATGAATCAAAAGAGTTCTGCACCATGAACTTTGTACCGCGCACATCACTTAGATGGACCCAGGAAGGTAACATAAGCAAGAATGGAGAAATAGAATAAATTAAATATAAAAGAAAATACTAAATTAATAAATGAAAAGAAATTGGATTTGATTTGTACTGTGTTTGAAATGCATTCTGTCTATTCTTATCCTTCAACTACTCTTTTTGATATATATATGTCTTTTTGATATATATATGAAGACTTTACATTTTTTTGAGTGAGAGAAAGCACAATATTCACGAACAAAAAAGAAAAAAGAAACAAAAAATAAAGGGAAGCATAATCTCACTTTGTTCTTTACCATAACCATACATATATTTTTTACCCACCTCTAAAAACTGGTGTATATATCTATATACCTAGATGAATAAATATGTATCATACTCTAGACTATTAACGAATATGTATCTGAATCCCGATCCATCTCGATTAATTTGTATGAATATCTATCCGATACATTTTTTCTGTTGTGTCAGGAACCAGATTTGAACTGGTGACACGAGGATTTTCAGTCCTCTGCTCTACCAACTGAGCTATCCCGACCATTTCTTGTGCATCATCCTAGTGGAGTACTTGTACTTATGTCAATTAAAGTAAGTAAAATCAAAAAATAGTCAAAAATATTACTTAGTAAATGTAAAGATAATGATATGGATTCTAAATGATTTAATAATAGAGATTCCTTGCCTATATATATATGTTCATTTGTATGGGATCAAATCCAAAGATTTCTGTTTGGTTGGATTCATTTGTGAAAGAGTAAAATGAATGAGAAAGATAGTTAATTTTGTTTGAACCATTGCTGACAAAAAGAGGATAAAGACTTAGCTTAGTAAGTAAAATGGGCTTTTTTTTTTTGGGGATAGAGGGACTTGAACCCTCACGATTTCTAAAGTCGACGGATTTTCCTCTTACTATAAATTTCATTGTTGTCGGTATTGACTGACACGTAGAATGGGACTCTCTCTTTATTCTCGTCCGATTAATCAGTTTTTCAAAAGATCTATCAAACTTTGGAATGAATGGTTTGATTACTTAATATTCGATTCTTCGTTCACCTTCCATTGGAATGCATTTCTGCAATTATTCAGAATTTCCTAATAAACATTAATAATATAAATATATTATATGATATGGATTCGGATCATGATTAATCGTTTGATATGTAAGTATGTATACGTACGTATTAGGTATATCCGTCCATCCTTTCCGTAATTTCGATAGAGGGATTCCAGCTACCAACGCAACGTAGTCAACTCTATTCGTTAGAACAGCTTCCATCGAGTCTCTGCACCTATCCTTCCTTTTTGATTCTAGTTTTATAAACCCTTGTTTTATCAAAATATCAGGATTTGGCTCAGGATTGCCCGTTTTTACTTCCAGGGTTTCTCTGAATTTGGAAGTTAACACTTAGCAGGTTTCCATACCAAGGCTCAATCCAATCAAGTCCGTAGCGTCTACCAATTTCGCCATATCCCCTTTCCTTTTTCTTTTAGACCGAGATCCATTTGTAATTTCATCCATCTCTTTCATTTATTTATTTGGAAACCATTGAATTTATTAGATAATGATTCCTATATCGAAAAATGTAGGGGATATTTTCCTTTTTTGACCATGCTCTATCAGTTCATCTTTATTGGATTGCATAAACCTTGTTTATTTCAATCAGAAATGATTCTATCATTGATGTATTTGCAATTCAATATGAATAAATATATCCCACATATATTTTCTCTCTCTCTTTCATTTTTACAGTGTTATTTGGAATACTGTAACGTTCGATATTCATTCTTTTTTTTCTTCCTACCTCCTCCTTTTCCAAATGAAACCAGAATAATGTCGCATTCTAATTTAGATTGTATCTTTATCCTTATCTTATTCTTTTATTAGGACCGATCCGCTAGAATTTAATTAGCATAATTTGCTATAACTGCTTTAGTTAAGCTTTAAGAAAAATTCTCTTTTTTCTAATCAGAATTTCCAATTTGATTTGGTATGATCATAGAGATATATTTTAATTAATGAAATATGATGCTATTTATTATATTCTTAACTTAAGTATATTATATTCTTAACTAAAAGATTCGAATATATTATTTTATATACTTTTATTTTATATACTTTTAGTATATTATCTATATTTTATATTAGTATATTATCTATATTTTATATTATATATATTTATATTATATATATTTATTATATCTATATAATAATATATCTATATAATAATAATATATATACATTATATTATATATATACAATTATACAATTAATATACCTAATTACTAATTATATATTATGTATACATATACACTGTATTTTATATACCGAAATTCTACATACATAATTATAGTTCTAGTATAGAATATACATTCATAATACATAATATGTGTTATATTATTTTTATTAAGTTAAGAATTAATTTCTAATTAGAACTTGTAACTATGGAACTATGAACTATATAGTTTTCCTGTAGTTCATATGAAATTAATAGCTAAGATTAATAGCAAAGATCCCACATTTTTATGAATTCCTATACACTATTAGTAAGACTATTTCTGTTATACGAGAGCCCGCTTAGCTCAGAGGTTAGAGCATCGCATTTGTAATGCGATGGTCATCGGTTCGACTCCGATAGCCGGCTTTTGCTCTATCAATTTTTCTATGATTGATAATCTCGCCCTCTCCTTTTTTTCTCCAAATGAAATGCTGGATCCCTGATCTATTATGTCGTGGTAACTTACAACTATTAATAAATCAACTAATAAATCAACTATTAATAAATAATGAATTAGAACAATTAGATCTCTACCGAAGAAATCATCAAACAGAGCCTCAACTTCTTATCCTTATCCTATATGCCTTATCCTAATATATATACATATATATACAATATATATAGATATAGACAAAAAATCTATACAAAAAATACAGATATTGATAGAATTTCTTTATTTTTTTTTTTTTACTTGTAGTACTTTAGTGGATTTTGCTTTGTTTATCCTTTAGTTCAGTTTTAATTTCGATTTATTGTGTAAAATGAAATTTCAATAAAATAAAAAAGGAGTCTTTATGTCTCGTTACCGAGGACCTCGTTTCAAAAAAATACGCCGTCTGGGAGCTTTACCAGGACTAACTAGTAAAAGGCCTAGATCCGGAAGTGATCTTAAAAACCAATTGCGTTCTGGGAAAAGATCGCAATATCGTATTCGTCTAGAAGAAAAACAGAAATTACGTTTTCATTATGGTCTGACAGAGCGACAATTACTTAGATATGTACATATCGCTGGAAAAGCCAAAGGGTCAACAGGTCAGGTTTTACTACAACTACTTGAAATGCGTTTGGATAACATCCTTTTTCGATTGGGTATGGCTTCGACCATTCCTGGAGCCAGGCAATTAGTTAACCATAGACATATTTTAGTTAATGGTCGTATCGTGGATATACCAAGTTATCGTTGCAAACCCCGAGATATTATTACTACGAAGGATAACCAAAGATCAAAAGGTCTAATTCAAAATTCTATTGCTTCATCTACCCACGAGGAATTGCCAAAACATTTGACTATTGACTCACTCCAATATAAAGGAGTAGTAAATCAAATAATAGATAGTAAATGGATCGGTTTGAAAATAAACGAGTTGTTAGTCGTAGAATATTATTCTCGTCAGACTTGAACCTAACAAAAATAAGAAAAGATAGGTTCACAGAATTTTGCCTCCTTTTCACCGAACTAAATAGACCTAAGGGTCTTAATCCACATTTTTAGCATTAACGTATCACAAATGGATCACCAGTAGGATTTTTTTCTTTTTTTGCTCTTTCCTATATTTTACGTACTACAGCAATTAGGAATAGAGAATTTATATCAAATAAGAGAAGAGTCTTATTGCTGGAATGATGGTATCAATTGTTATTTGATTTGATACATATTGGTCGGTAACGTTGTTAAATTAACAGAAACGGAAAGAGAGGGATTCGAACCCTCGGTAAACAAAAGCCTACATAGCAGTTCCAATGCTACGCCTTCAACCACTCGGCCATCTCTCCTATATAATCTTATTATTGACTAGAAACTGAATGAATAGCGAGTTATTCATATTACTGCCATACAGGTAGGACCAATCACAGATTCCATAGGAAAAATGATTTTCCAATTTAATATTTCTCAACAACAACTTCGCGCATGAGCTACCCCACGGATCTCTTACAAATTCATGAATCAATCGTCCCATGGATTTTTCTATTTCGATTGTATAGCGTGCCGTATACATCTTATGCAAACAGAACGTATGGTTATTCTACTCTTACTCTATTTTATCATGTTTATCATGGATTGATTATTCTATTCTTTTTTCTCTTTGGATCATAACCAAATCAAAACTTCTCGAGTTATCAGAATTCGTAGTAAAATAAAGTCCTTAGTTATTCAACGTAGATGAAATAGTAATAGTTCTGCTCATTGGTATACTAAAAAATAGGAATGAAATCTAATCTGATTCAATTATTTCATATCTCTCGTTGTCCAAATAAAAAGGGGAACCATTTGAGCGGAAAGCCCATATCTATCTATTTCTTAGAATATAATTATTCTGTTTTTATGTTATTTTGTACTGTAAAATTCCTTTGTTTGTGGGATCATTTTCCCCGAGGGGAATGAAAAGAATTATAGAATGGATTGCTAATTATGCCTAGATCTCGTATAAATGGAAATTTTATTGATAAGACCTTTTCCATTGTAGCCAATATCTTATTACGAATAATTCCGACAACGTCAGGAGAAAAAAAGGCATTTACCTATTACAGAGATGGTGCGATTTGATTTTTTTTCTTATTTTTTGAGCCCTCACCTCAGTCTTACGAGAGAGAGAGAGGCGGTTCGGGATAGAAAGAACCAAATTATTGAAATAAACCTACGCTTGGTGAAGGTGAAGTTTGGAAATAGAACAATTCCTTCTGTCGTGTATCCTCGATTGATGCAGCCTCAGATGCTTCAATTGTCGATTTTAGTATTGAGCGAAAGGTTACACCTATAGGTTCTGTATTGCAGGTCAATCCTACTTCACTAGTACCAATAGGCAGCATAGGGGAAAAAGCACTACACCTAGGAATAGGAATCAACAACACAAAAACTTTGTTATATTTGTTATAAATTACCCTTTTCCTTATCGGTATCGGGACTAACAAAAATGGTTGGGACAACAAACATCCATCTCGTTCGTACTTTGGATACCCGTATAACCATCAAAGATCGTTGAAGTGACTAATTCCTGGAAATAGGAGGCGTTGAGGACAAAGAAATTGTTGGAGTTACCATTTCTATCTAGCACTAATATGATTGGTGTTAAGAAAAAACCTCTTGCGGGAAGGCTGGCTAGAGATTTCTTGTAAAAATACTAGCTCCTTTCAGTTCATAATGAGATGAGAATAGTTCAATTTTTATTCTATGGACTATTCCCCTTAGTCCTATGCACAGAAGGGAGGAGCCGTATGAGATGAAAATCTCATGTACGGTTCTGGAACGGAGATTTTTTGAATAGAATGAACGACCGTAACGGATGTTGGCTCAATCTGAAGGAAATTATGCGGAAGCTTTACAGAATTATTATGAAGCTACGCGACCAGAAATTGATCCCTATGATCGAAGTTATATACTCTATAACATAGGCCTTATACACACAAGCAATGGAGAGCATACAAAAGCTTTGGAATATTATTTCCGTGCACTAGAACGAAACCCATTCTTACCACAAGCTTTTAATAATATGGCCGTGATCTGTCATTACGTGCGACTATCTCCACTATAGAAAGAAGGAAAAAAGATCAAATTGGCTAGTAAATAACTAGTCAATAAATAGGCTTTCTACATATGCATCGTTCAAAGCAACGATTTTTATCAGCTGTAGCAAGGAAAGAGACTTCACGAGAACCACAATAGGAAGAAAAAAAGTACGGCCTATATACTATACTCTATGGATAAAGGATCAAATTGATAGAAAAAGCACCGTAAAGATCAATTAGCGAGCTATTGGGTCGATACAGTTAAGAACTGCTTACTTATGTCATGATATGGGACAAAAAAAGTTAGGAATCAACTTATGTAATAGAGTCGATCCACTAAGGTATTGAGCAGCGGTGTAGCATCAGATCCCAAAGATAGTAAGTTCTTTTTTCTTATGGAGAAAAGTCTTTTTCAAAGATTCTATATGAATTTCATATATGAAACCGAGATAGTTACCTTTCAGAAAATTCTAACGATATAGGGGATATCTATGCTTCAGTCTTCTGAAGGTGGGAGAAAAGATCAAACTGATTATTGATCAAAATTAGGGTTTGAAACTTATGTAATTAACTTCTTTTGGTTAATCCAAGAAAAAATGGGATAGATTTATGAGAAATCTAATTCAGTTAGCATAGGGTAGATTAAGATAGGACACAAAAAGAATCAATTTATGAGCCGTATGAGGTAGGAAACTCTCAAGTACGGTTCTAAGGAAAGGAACCACCTATTCCGACCGGGGAGAACAAGCCATTTTACAGGGTGATTCTGAAATTGCGGAGGCTTGGTACGATCAAGCTGCTGAGTATTGGAAACAAGCTATAGCGCTTACGCCAGGTAATTATATTGAAGCACATAATTGGTTGAAGATCACAAAGCGCTTCGAATTCGAATAAGACCATTCTCGTTTTTAATTCATTAAAATAGGTTT